ATTTATATATATTATTAATATTCCCAAAATAAATACGGAATTCTTTCTTGAATCGACAAAAAAAATTATTGATAAATACATTTACAATAATGAAAGAAAACAAGAAAGAATTAATAAAAAAAAGAAAAATTCAATTCCGTTTATTTCGACTATAAAAAAGCCACTTGATAATATTAGTACTATTAAAACAACAAATTCACAGATTTTTTATGACTTATCCTACGTGTCACAAGCATATATATTTTACAAATTATCACAAATCCAAGTTAGGAACTCGTCTAAATTAAAATCTGTTTTTCAATATCAAAGAATCCCCTTTTTTCTTAAGCCTGAAATAAAGGATTTTTTTGAAACACAAGAAATGGTTCATTCGAAATTAGGAGATAATAAACTTCCGAGTTATGAAATAAATCAATGGAAAAACTGGTTAAGAGGACATTCTAAATATGATTTATCTCAGATCAGATGGTCTAGATTAATAGCAAAAAAATGGCAAAATAAAGTTCATCAGCGTCGTATAGCTAAAAACGAAAATTTAAACAAACGGCATTCATATGAAAAAGACCAATTAATTGATTCCAAAAAACCAAAAAAATTTGGAGTATATTCATTATCTAATCAAAAAGATAATATTAAAAAATACTATAAATATAATCTTTTATCATATAAATTTCTTAATTATGAAAAATGCTTTTTTTATAGATCTCTGTTTCAAGTAAATAAAAATAGATATTTTTCTTATAACGTGCCTAAAGAAACCTTTTTTGATATGCCGGGTAATATCCTTATTACTAATTATCTAGGAAAGATTGATATTCTATATATGGACAAAAAGATCGATAGAAAATATTTTAATTGGAAAATTCTCAATTTTTATCTGAGACAAAAACTCGATATTGAGGCCTGGATCATGATTGATACCAATAGGAATCAAAATACTAAAATTGGTATTAATAATTCTTACAAAATTTCTAAAAAAGATCTTTCTTCTCTTATGAGTCCAGAAATAACTCCATCAAACTCAATCAAAAGATTTTTTGATTGGATGGGAATGAATGAAAAAATGCTAAACTGTCCCGTATCGAATCTGGAACTTTGGTTCTTCCCAGAATTTATGTTACTTTATAATGCATATAAAACTAAACCTTGGGTTATACCAATCAAATTACTTCTATTAAATTTGAATAAAAATGAAAATAGTAGTGAAAATAAAAAGATCAATGAAAAGAAAAAAGGAAGTTTTTTGATAGCATTGAATAAAAAGCATCAAAATAAGGAAGAAAAAGAACCCACAAGCAGAGGAGATCTTGGGTCCGGTCTCTCACAAAAAAAAGATATTGAAGAAAATTATGCAAGATCAGACATGAAAAAGGGGAAAAAGAAAAAACAATACAAAAGCAACACAGAAGCAGAACTAGATTTATTCCTCAAACGGTATTTGCTTTTTCAATTGAGATGGAACGATACTTTGAATCAAAGAATGATCAATAATATCAAGGTATATTGTCTCCTGCTTAGACTGATAGATCCAAGAAAAATTACTATATCCTCGATTCAAAAGAGAGAACTTAGTTTGGATATAATGATGATTCAGAATAATTTAGCTCTTACAGAATTGCTGAAAAAAGGAATATTGATTATAGAACCCATTCGTCTGCCTGGAAAAAAAGATGGACAACTTATTATGTATCAAACCATAGGCATTTCGTTGGTTCATAAGAGTAAGCAGCAAACAAATCAAAAATACCAAGAGCAAAGATATGTTTCTAAAAATAATTTTGATGAAACTATTTCACCACATCAAAGAATAACTCGAAATAGAGACAAAAATTTGTTTGATTTGCTTGTTCCTGAAAATATTTTATCGGCTAGGCGCCGTAGAAAGTTGAGAATTTTAATTTGTTTCAATTCAAAAAATCGAAATGACATAAATAGAAATTTCATATTTTGGAACGGAAAGAACGTAAAAAACAGCAGCCAAGTTTCACATGACAATAACCATCTTGATAGAGATAAAAAGCAATTAATGAAATTAAAGCTCTTTCTTTGGCCTAATTATCGATTAGAAGATTTAGCTTGTATGAATCGTTATTCGTTTAATAGTAATAATGGCAGTCGTTTCAGTATGTTAAGGATACAGATGTATCCACAATTAAAAATTTGTGAATAATACACCCTTTCTATATATCCTATACCCTAGAATAATTCTAATATAAGGTATATGAAAGTAAACAAATATACAGATCGCGTGTCTTGTCTCATATTTCATTCTAATATCCAATATGAAATGAATAACGTCTCAATTAGATCTCGAAATGAATCAACAGCACCTTCTTAATTTTAGGTCTAAATTATTCGACGCGAAAAAGTACTAATCCTTTTCTAAATCCAATTTGAATTCAGAAAATTAGGAGTTCATAAAGATATTCAAATTAGATTATTGTATATACCACATTTAAATTAATGGCATTATTATTACTGATCAGTAAAATCCATATATGTAAAAAGGGAAGGGGGCGTTTTTTTATGGTAAAAAATTCATTCATTTCGGTTAGTTCTCAAAAAGAAAAGGAAGAAAACCGAGGATCTGTTGAATTTCAAGTCTTCAGTTTCACCACTAAGATAAGGAGACTTACTTCACATTTGGAATTGCACAAAAAAGACTCTTCATCTCAGAGAGGTTTGAAAAAAATTTTGGGAAAACGTCAACGACTGCTGGCTTATTTGTCAAAAAAAAATAGAGAACGATATAAAGAATTAATTGGTGGGTTGGATATTCGAGAGAGAAAAACTCGTTAATTTGAAGCGTGATATCATTTGAACTTAGTCGTTTAAATTTTGATGAACTTCTTTTTACTTTCAGAAATGCATGGAAGAATGACTCGAAAAAAAACTTATGATTGCACCAACTACAAGAAAAGACCTCATGATAGTCAATATGGGCCCTCACCACCCATCAATGCATGGTGTTCTTCGACTGATCGTTACTCTGGATGGCGAAGATGTTATTGACTGTGAACCGATATTGGGTTATTTACATAGAGGAATGGAGAAAATTGCAGAAAATCGAACAATTATACAATATTTACCTTATGTAACGCGTTGGGATTATTTAGCTACTATGTTCACAGAAGCAATAACTGTAAATGGACCCGAACGGCTAGGAAACATTCAAGTACCTAAAAGGGCTAGTTATATCAGAGTTATTATGTTGGAGTTGAGTCGTATCGCTTCTCATTTGTTATGGCTTGGCCCTTTTATGGCAGATATTGGGGCACAGACCCCTTTCTTCTATATTTTGCGAGAACGAGAATTGATATATGACCTATTCGAAGCTGCTACCGGTATGCGCATGATGCATAATTATTTTCGTATCGGAGGAGTCGCTGCTGATCTACCTCATGGATGGATAGATAAATGCTTGGATTTTTGCGATTATTTTTTAACCGGGGTTGATGAATATCAAAAGCTTATTACACGGAATCCTATTTTTTTAGAACGAGTTGAAGGCGTAGGCATTATTGGCTCAGAAGAAGCACTAAATTGGGGTTTATCAGGGCCAATGCTACGAGCTTCTGGAATAAAATGGGATCTTCGTAAAGTTGATCGTTATGAGTGTTACGACGAATTGGATTGGGAGATTCAATGGCAAAAGGAAGGGGATTCATTAGCTCGGTATTTAGTACGAATCAGTGAAATGACAGAATCCATAAAAATTATCCAACAGGCTCTCGAAGGAATTCCAGGGGGACCCTATGAGAATTTAGAAATCCGACGTTTTAATAGAATAAAAGACACTGAGTGGAATGATTTTGAATATCGATTTATTAGTAAAAAACCTTCTCCAAGTTTTGAATTGTCCAAGCAAGAACTTTATGTAAGAGTTGAAGCACCAAAAGGAGAATTGGGAATTTTTCTGATAGGCGATCAGAGTGTTTTTCCTTGGAGATGGAAAATTCGACCGCCGGGTTTTATCAACTTGCAAATTCTTCCGCAGTTAGTTAAAAGAATGAAATTGGCTGATATTATGACGATACTAGGTAGCATAGATATTATTATGGGAGAAGTTGATCGTTGAAATGATAATTCATACAACAGAAATGCAAACTATCAATTCTTTTTCCAGATTGGAATTCTTAAAAGAAGTCTATAGCATCATATGGATGCTTGTCCCTATTTTAACTCTTGTATTAGGAATCACACTAGGTGTATTAGTAATTGTTTGGTTAGAAAGAGAAATATCTGCAGGGATACAACAACGTATTGGACCCGAATACGCTGGGCCTTTGGGAATTCTTCAAGCTCTAGCAGATGGTACAAAACTGCTTTTCAAAGAGAATCTTCTTCCATCTAGAGGAGATACTCGTTTATTCAGTATCGGGCCATCCATAGCAGTCATATCCATTTTACTAAGTTATTCGGTAATTCCTTTTAGCTATCACTTTATTCTAGCCGATCTTAGTATTGGTGTTTTTTTATGGATCGCCATTTCTAGTCTTGCTCCCGTTGGACTTCTTATCTCGGGATATGCATCAAATAATAAATATTCCTTTTTAGGTGGATTAAGGGCTGCTGCTCAATCAATTAGTTATGAAATACCATTAACTCTCTGTGTATTATCAATATCTCTACGTGCGACTCGGTGAGACAGAAAATTTCCCCTATTTCTTTCTAGCAAGAAAATGAAATAAGTTAAACTTTTTTTATTCATCGTTGGAATTGATGAATTAAACCAGATAGTTATATGAGTGAAATAAAACGGCTTATAAATTTGCTGTTAAAGGAATTCAATCTCATTTCCTATGTACAAGAATTAAGTCAAAGGAAATATAAGCACTTGAGACTGTTTATCCCAACATCAGTTGACAAGATTGGTTCATTAGTCATCATGGCTTGAAGCCGTTTCAAACGATCAATCATATGGGGTTTTTACTATCTATTACCATAGATGTATTACCCTAATGCGAGATTCAAATCAAAAAAATGAGTGGATGGTTAGTAAGACCAAGATACACAAAGGATTAGTAATGGAGATTCTGTAAATTATTCAAAAGGATATTTCTTTATAGAATAATAATTTTAATTGGGGCTTTAAGTTGGTAGAAATGATTTAAGAAGTACTCCCCACGATTTCGATCCAGAGTATGTTCCTATCCACCGATTAAGTAAATAACTATCAAGAACGAAGAAATCTTTTACTTTGGGTAATGCCCTTATTTTTTTCTGAGAAAGTAGAATAGGAACGAAAAAAATCTAAAGACTAGAATTCTAATTGCAAAAGGATCTCTTTTTTTTATTCAGAATTATTTATATTTTATTGATTTTTATTTCGAGAAAAAAATTCTTGTTATGTAATGTCTAATTATTTTTCGTAATTTAAAATAATAAAATGATTAGGTTGAAATATCTATGCGATATTCCTCTAAAAAGTATTTCTTTATTCAAAGATAAAGTTATTAATCAACAAAGAAAAATGAAAATTCTTAAAAGATCAGATCAATTCAGAAGCACTTTTTATTATAAATTTAGTTATTATAAATTTAGCAGACAGAATTCCATTGGTCTAATTCTAAGCCTTAGGATAATAGTTTGACTCTCTATCGAGCCTACAAACACATCAAAATTAAATAATGTTGAAAGATCCTTCGATTTATTTGTGACCTATGAGGAGCCGTATGAGGTGAAAATCTCATGTACGGTTCTGTAATAGCGATGGCAACAGTGATGTTATCGTCGACTATGATTATCTAACAGTTTAAGTACAGTTGATATAGTTGAAGCGCAGTCAAAATATGGTTTTTGGGGATGGAATTTGTGGCGTCAACCTATAGGGTTTATCGTTTTTCTAATTTCTTCTCTAGCCGAGTGTGAGAGATTACCTTTTGATTTACCAGAAGCCGAAGAAGAATTAGTAGCAGGTTATCAAACCGAATATTCAGGTATAAAATTTGGTTTATTTTACGTTGCTTCGTATCTAAATCTACTAGTTTCTTCATTATTTGTAACAGTTCTTTACTTGGGGGGTTGGGATCTTTCTATTCCATACATATTCGTTCCTGAGTTTTTTGACATAAATAAAAGAAGTAAAATTTTTGCAACAATAATCGGTATTTTTATTACATTAATTAAAACTTATTTGTTCGTGTTCATTGCTATTGCAACAAGATGGACTTTACCAAGACTGAGAATGGACCAACTATTAAATCTTGGCTGGAAATTTCTTTTACCTATATCTCTAGGTAATCTATTATTAACAACTTCGTCCCAACTTCTTTCACTGTAAAGGAATAGTCTATTTTCACAACTTGTCTCAAACAAGAGAAAGAAACAAGTCAAATTATTTATCGATATTCAGATATGTTCCCTATGCTAACTCAGGTCTTGAATTCTGGTCAACAAACAGTACGAGCTGCCAGGTACATCGGTCAAGGTTTCATGATTACTTTGTCCCATGCGAATCGTTTACCTGTAACTATTCAATACCCCTACGAAAAATTGCTCACATCGGAACGTTTCCGAGGCCGAATCCACTTTGAATTTGATAAATGCATTGCATGTGAAGTATGTGTTCGTGTATGTCCTATAGATCTACCTGTTGTTGATTGGAAATTGGAAACGAATATTAGAAAGAAACAATTACTTAATTACAGTATTGATTTTGGAATCTGTATATTTTGTGGTAATTGTGTTGAGTATTGTCCAACAAATTGTTTATCAATGACTGAAGAATATGAACTTTCTACTTATGATCGTCACGAATTGAATTATAATCAAATTGCTTTAGGTCGGTTACCAATGTCAATAATTGACGATTACACAATTCGAACAATTTCTTCGAATTCACCTCAAATAAAAAATGTATAAAACCCTTGATTCAAAAAACATTTACAAATTCCAAATAGCTTTTTTGGATCTAAAAAAGGAAGGGGGTTTTTTTTTGGTGAATAAAAAAAAATGGTTGGTTGGGGAAAATTGCAGCTTCATTTTGATTGAAAATTGATTTATATTCGAATAATAATTTCAAAAAAAAATAGAAAGTTTCAACCTCTGCTTTCGATAGGCGAATAACTGTATCTACATCAATCCAAGCTACCCCCATTTAAGTTTCATTTAATTAAAAATTATCCTAAAAAATAGCATAACTTCTTTTTTTGTCCTGGTCAGGTCAACAAAGGCATGAAATATTTAGATTTTTTTCTATAAAATCAAATGGATTTACCTGGACCAATACATGATTTTCTTTTAGTCTTTCTGGGATCGGGTCTTATATTAGGAAGTCTGGCAGTAGTATTACTTCCGAATCCAATTTATTCGGCCTTTTCGTTGGGATTGGTTCTTTTTTGTATATCTTTATTCTATATTCTATCTAACTCGTATTTTGTAGCTGCTGCGCAGCTACTTATTTATGTCGGAGCTATAAATGTTTTAATCATTTTTGCTGTGATGTTCATGAATGGTTCAGAATATTACAAAGATTTTCAGCTTTGGACTATTGGGGATGGAATTACTGCAACGGTTTGTACAAGTCTTTTTATTTCACTAATTACTACTATTCCAGATACATCCTGGTATGGGATCGTTTGGACTACAAAATCAAATCAGATTCTAGAGCAAGATTTGATAAGTAATAGTCAACAAATTGGAATTCATTTATCAACAGATTTTTTTCTTCCATTTGAACTGATTTCAATAATTCTTTTAGTCGCTTTAATAGGTGCAATTGCTATAGCTCGTCAATAAAAAATTTTTTAAATGAGTAATTCAAATAGAATCAACGGAAAATGAATGTTATAATCCTTTTATTTTATTTGAATTTTTGTCTAAAAAATAGAATAGAAAGCCTTTAGTTTCTTATCTATCTATTACCAATCTATTCCCTTGTTTTGTTCCATATTTGTTAGAATCGAATCGAGTGAATTATTGTTCAGATTGAAATGAATCAAGATTGATAAGGAGTTCGAAAATGATGCTCGAACATATACTTGTTTTAAGTGCCTATTTATTTTCTATTGGTATCTATGGATTGATCACAAGTCGAAATATGGTTAGAGCCCTTATGTGCCTTGAACTTATATTAAATTCAGTGAATATCAATTTTGTAACATTTTCTGATATTTTTGATAATCGTCAATTAAGAGGAGACATTTTTTCAATTTTTGTTATAGCTATTGCAGCGGCTGAAGCAGCTATTGGACCAGCTATTGTTTCATCAATTTATCGTAACAGAAAATCAACTCGTATTAACCAATCCAATTTATTGAATAAATAGCATTTATTATATAAATATATAAATAAAAATTTGAATATTCATAAATTAATTCAAATCCGCAGGTTGGATACGGGTAAGATATGATCGTGGTTACAAAAACATAAGAAATCAAAGTATTTTGGCCCTCGCCCATAATCCAATTGGGAAATAGATTGATTCTGATCACTCATTGATTCGTCTGGTATCTAAATATCGGATTCATTTATAAGTTAGTTTACTAGACCGAAAATTTCTGACGTTCAAAAATGTATAGATCCAATGTCACATTCAGTAAAGATTTATGATACATGTATAGGATGTACTCAATGTGTCCGAGCGTGTCCCACCGATGTATTAGAAATGATACCCTGGGACGGATGTAAAGCTAAGCAAATAGCTTCTGCTCCAAGGACAGAGGACTGTGTTGGTTGTAAGAGATGTGAATCTGCCTGTCCAACGGATTTTTTGAGTGTTCGAGTTTATTTATGGCATGAAACAACTCGCAGTATGGGTCTAGCTTATTGATACCTTCCATAAAATTATACTTGAATCCATTTTATTTTTTTTACCGACAAAAAAATCCATGCTCTAAATATTTAGAGCACGGATTTTTCTGGCCCAAGAAGCGTATCTTGTCTTTACCACGAACCATTTTCCTTTCTTAACACTAATTGTAGTTTTGCCCATATTTTTAGGTTCCCTAATTTTCTTTCTTCCGCATAGAGGCAATAGAGTAATCCGTTGGTATACTATATGTATTTGTATCTTAGAACTTCTTCTGACGACTTATGCATTCTGCTATCATTTTCAATCGGATGATCCATTAATACAACTAGTGGAGGATTATAAATGGATCAATTTTTTTGATTTCCATTGGAGATTAGGAATAGATGGAATCTCTATAGGACCCATTTTACTGACGGGATTCATAACTACTTTAGCTACTTTAGCGGCTTGGCCAGTTACTCGGGATTCTCGATTATTTAATTTCCTGATGTTAGCAATGTACAGCGGGCAAATAGGATTATTTTCTTCTAGGGACCTTTTACTTTTTTTCCTCATGTGGGAGTTAGAATTAATTCCCGTTTATCTACTTGTAGCTATGTGGGGAGGAAAAAAACGTCTGTACTCAGCTACAAAATTTATTTTGTACACAGCGGGAGGTTCCATTTTTCTGTTAATGGGAGTTCTGGGTATCGGTTTATATGGTTCTACTGAACCAATATTAAATTTTGAAATATTAGCCAATCAGTCCTATCCTGTGGGCTTGGAAATAATATTTTATATTGGATTTTTTATTGCTTTTGCTGTCAAATTGCCAATCATACCCCTACATACATGGTTACCAGATACCCATGGAGAAGCGCATTATAGTACTTGTATGCTTCTAGCTGGAATCTTATTAAAAATGGGAGCGTATGGATTAGTTCGGATCAATATGGAATTATTCCCCCATGCTCATTCTATATTTTCTCCTTGGTTGATGATAGTAGGCGCAATGCAAATAATTTATGCAGCTTCAACATCTCTCGGTCAACGTAATTTAAAAAAAAGAATAGCCTATTCCTCTGTATCTCATATGGGTTTCATAATTATAGGAATAGGTTCTATCACCGATATGGGGCTCAATGGAGCCCTTTTACAAATAATCTCTCATGGATTTATTGGTGCTGCACTTTTTTTCTTGGCCGGGACGACGTATGATAGAATACATCTTGTTTATCTTGACGAAATGGGTGGAATAGCTATCCCAATGCCAAAAATATTCACGCTGTTCAGTAGCTTTTCGTTGGCCTCCCTTGCATTACCAGGTATGAGTGGTTTTGTTGCCGAATTAATAGTCTTTTTTGGACTAATTACTAGTCAAAAATATCTTTTAATAACAAAACTCCTAATTAGTTTTGTAATGGCAATTGGAATGATATTAACTCCTATTTATTTATTATCTATGTTACGTCAGATGTTCTATGGATACAAGATATTTAATGTTCGAAACTCTTATTTTTTTGATTCTGGACCACGAGAGTTATTTCTTTCGATCTCCATTTTTTTACCCGTACTAGCTATTGGTATGTACCCAGATTTCGTTCTTTCACTATCAGTTGAAAAAGTTGAAGTTATTCTATCTAATTCTTTTTATAGATAGTTTTTTTGCAAAAAAAAATGATAATTTTGAAAAATGTTCATTTACAATGACAAAAAGAAGGCTTTTTCTTCTTATCTTAAGTAAAAAAAATGAATGTGAACTGGATAGAACCCCGCGAATCACTACAATATTTGATTCAGGGGGTTCTATCCAGTTCACACAAAGTTTTTTTATCTGATATGCGCTGTACACTTTTCGATTCCTATTCGAAAGAACCCCCTTTTTTAATTTAATTAGATGTTAATGTAAATGAACCATAACTATGTAGTCCTATTCCTAATAGATTGACTCCAAAATAGCATATCCAAATTATAAGAAATCCAATAGACGCCACAATTGCTGAATTTGTAGCGTTCCTTTTTTTATTGGTTCGAGTATGTAAATAAATCGCGAATATGATCCAAGTAATAAAAGCCCAAGTTTCTTTTGGATCCCAACTCCAATAGGATCCCCATGCTTCATTAGCCCATACTGCTCCAGAAAGAATTCCTATGGTTAAAAAGATAAATCCTAGACTAATAATCCGATAACTCCAATAATCCAATTGTTGAATCAATTGCGACCTGTAATAATTCCTTGGAGAAAAAAAAGAAATATTTTGTAAAACATTACTTTGTTCATTCATGTATTCGATTTCACCAAAGAAAAATGATTCATTTAAATTTAATAAATGATTACTCGTAGAAAAAAATTTTCTGTTTTTTCTAACTCTAATGACTAGAAGTGATACTGATAATAATGATCCACATAAAAGGGCCGCATAGCCCAATATCATCATACTTACGTGCATTATTAGCCACTCGGATTGAAGGGCGGGTACTAATATTGTAGATTGGTGTATTTCAGTTAAAAGACCTGAAGTAGCAAAGCCCTGGGTAAAAATAGTACTTGGGCCGATTATTATGCTTAGAATATTTTGATTCTTTTTAAAATACGTAACTATATGAGTAAGGGAAAAACTCCATGAAAGGAAAATTAAGGATTCATATAAATCACTTAGTGGAAAATGTCCTGAATAAATCCAACGAGTAATTAATAATCCTGTTATACAGAAAAAAGAAATTATCATGCCCTTTTCGGATGAATCATATAGTTTTACAATTTCATCAGCAAAAAAGGTTATCAAATGAATTGTCATTAGAATAGAAACGATTGAAAAAGAAATATGAATTAATATATGCTCTAAGGTTGAAAATATCATAAAAACAAGGACTCCCTTAATTATAAAATTGAAATTTGGAATTGAATTCATCAATTCATTTTCATTATTTTCATTATAGGATCTATTTACTTTTTTTAGGAGATGACATGCCGCCACTCGGACTCGAACCGAGATGCTATAGCACTGCTTCCTAAGAGCAGCGTGTCTACCAATTTCACCATAGCGGCTTGTCTTGAACTCATAATAGTCTATGAATAAACAATCGTCTAGATTTAAGAATTTAATTGGGTTAAATATTTTTTTGGAAAGATCAAATTTGATGAATAAAAATTCGTTAAAATAGGTATTTGAAGGTTCATTAGTTGCATTTTAGTTTTAGTTTAGGGTCTTCCTTTTCTTTTATTGTGTATTTTATACTATCCTCGGACTTGAACTCTTGTAAAACTAAATGGGCCTACTATGATATGAATTAAGGGTCATAAACCCCAAAAAACATTTTTGTTTTTTGAATTCAGTAAGGTAGAAGAATGCTTATTCTACATAGTCTAAGGGCGGAACGATTTCCATTCCCTAATTGATTAAACTCAAAAGAGAATGGAAATCGGGAATTGAGGTTTCGAAATGAAATGAGTCAATTTTAAAATTTAAATGCGGCCAATTTATATTATTCCAACGTGTTATGTTTTATTATTTATTTTATTTGTTTGTCGCACAAAAAAACTTTTGGAATTCCCAGTAGAAAGAGATTTCCCTAAGGAAAATGCCTTTAACGCTGCCCAATCTCCCTTCCTTTTCCAAAAATTTTTACGAATACGCTTTTTTGATGCAGAAGTACGTTTTTTTGGAACTGCCATTTAAATAAAAATTAAGAGATTACTCATTGGTATAGCTGGATGTGAAAGACATCTATTTAAAAAAAAATATGCACTTTTCTAATTCATTAT